CTAAAAATTTAGTCGAGATAGTTTATTCTCTAGGACTCCGAAAGATGGGATAAAGATAATGAAGATGCAGAAGTAAATGATTGATGCTAGTTGACCAATTATGATGAAAGGGTCTTCTACTGGTTGTCCTCCGATTCATGTTAGAATTATTGTGTTGGCTACTAGGGTTCAAAATAATAATTTAGCTAGGGGTCGAAAGGCGGTTGTTCGTTGGTTAGACGTGTGAAGAATAGGTATGAGGAAAAGAATTATAATAGAGAAAAGAAGAGCGAGGACTCCACCTAGTTTGTTTGGAATGGAGCGGAGAATTGCATATGCAAATAAAAAGTATCATTCTGGCTTAATGTGTGGGGGAGTTACTAGTGGGTTGGCTGGGGTGAAGTTATCCGGGTCTCCTAGGATGTTAGGGGCAAAGGTAGATAGGGCAGCTAGCAGGGCCAAGAGGAGTGCGAATCCGAATGCGTCTTTGTAAGAGTAATAGGCGTGGAATGGAATTTTGTCTGGATTAGAATTCAGTCCTGTTGGGTTTGAGGATCCTGTTTGGTGGAGGAAGAGAAGGTGAATTATTGAAGCCCCTGCAATGATGAATGGTAAAATAAAATGAAATGTAAAAAATCGGGTTAGTGTAGCATTGTCAACTGAAAAGCCCCCTCAAATTCATTGTACCAGTTCGGTTCCGATGTATGGGGCAGCTGAAAGAAGATTAGTAATGACTGTGGCCCCTCAAAAAGATATTTGACCTCATGGTAGAACATAGCCAACAAAGGCTGTGGCTATAACCAGGAAAAGAAGGATTACTCCAATGTTTCATGTTTCTTTAAATAAAAAGGATCCGTAATAGATTCCCCGTCCAATGTGAAGGTAAATGCAGATAAAGAAGAATGAGGCGCCATTTGCGTGAATATTGCGAAGGAGTCAGCCATTATTTACATCTCGACAAATATGGGCTACAGATGAAAAAGCTATGGAGGTGTCGGCTGTATAGTGTATAGCTAGGAATAGGCCGGTGGCGATTTGTAAAATGAGACATACTCCTAGGAGTGAACCATAATTTCATCACGATGATAAATTAGATGGTGCTGGGAGGTCAATGAAGGATGAGTTAACGATTTTTAGTATGGGGTGGGTTTTGCGTAAAATAGGGGCCATTAGTTCTTGTAGTTGAATACAACAATAGCTTTTCAGGCTATTAGTCTAGGTTAAAATCCTTGCAGGAATTATGATATTTATGTTTGAAGTGGGTTTGGTAGCTGGGTTTCTTGCTGTAGCTTCAAATCCTTCTCCTTATTATGCTGCTTTAGGGTTAGTTGTTTCTGCAGGAGTGGGGTGTTTGATTTTGATATGTGGTGGTGCTTCTTTTTTGTCACTAGTTTTGTTCTTGGTTTACTTAGGTGGTATAATAGTGGTGTTTGCTTATTCAGCGGCTTTAGTTGCTGAGCCTTATCCGGAGGCTTGGGGAAGTGTTGGTGTTATGATTTATTTAGTGGGTTATTTGGTGTTGTTAGGGTTGTGGTGGGTAGTTGGTGGGGGCTCAAGTGAAATGTGTGCGGAAATATATGGGGTAGATGCATATGTAGGGGACTGGTTTGGGGTTTCAATATTGTTTTCTTGGGGAGGGGGCTTGTTATTAATCGGGGGGTGGGCTTTGTTGTTAACATTATTTGCTGTGTTGGAGGTGGTTCGGGGCCATTATGGTGGGGTCTTACGAGCTGTAAGATAATTAGACAAACTAGGGTGGAAAAGATGAAGATAGATAGGTAAACTTTAATAAGTCCTTGTTGAACTTCTTGACTTTTAGTAATTGGGGGCAGTTGTAATTCAGCCAAGCCTTTTGGCCCAATTTTTTCAAGTCAGAGGGTATCAATAAGGTGGGATGATGTTCGTAAACTAAAATTTAATGCAGATGATGGAATAAGTCGATGAAGTATGATGGGGTAGAAGGAAGTGTTAATGGATTTTGATAAATTAAATTTCTTAGGGTATTTAGTTCATGAGATTGAGGCTAGATCTATAGCGATAATGAAGCCTAAGATGGAAACTATAAGGGCTGCTAATTTAAGGTGGTAGGGCATGGTTATAATTATGGGGGAGGTTGGAACAATAATTTGATTAATGATTAGGCCTGCAATTACGCTTCCGAAAGCCAAACGTTTAATAGGATTAATAATTGTAGGGTTATTTTCGTTAATAGTTACTATGGTACTGAACCGTGGGTGTATTATGGATGCAAAGTAAATGACCCGGAGGCTATAGACGGCTGTAAATGATGTGGCAATAATAGTAAGTGCTAGTGCTCAGGCGTTAACATTAGAGGTGTTGATAGCTTCAATAATGGCATCTTTTGAAAAAAATCCTGCTAGATATGGTGTCCCTATAAGTGCTAGGCTTCCAACAGAGACGCATGATGTAGTGAATGGGAGGGTTTTTTGTAGTCCCCCTATTTTTCGGATATCTTGTTCATCATTTAAGTTGTGAATAATAGACCCAGAGCATAGGAAAAGTATAGCTTTAAAAAAGGCGTGGGTGCAGATATGAAAGAAAGCTAAATGGGGCATGTTTAGTCCGATTGCTACAACCATTAATCCGAGTTGGCTTGATGTTGAGTAAGCAATAATTTTTTTAACATCATTTTGTGTTAAAGCGCAGGTTGCTGCAAATGCTGTGGAGATGGCCCCTAAGCAGAGGCAAGTTGTTAAAGCTGTCTGGTTGGACTCGATTATTGGGTGAATTCGGATTAGTAAAAAGACGCCTGCAACTACTATTGTGCTTGAGTGAAGTAGGGCTGAGACAGGTGTGGGGCCTTCTATTGCTGATGCTAGTCATGGGTGAAGCCCGAATTGGGCTGATTTGCTTGCTGCGGCGATGATGAAGGCTAAAAGCAGAGGGGTCGAGTGATTTATAGAAAAAATAAAGTTTAAGTCAATTGAGTCAAAAGAAGAGATTAGTCAGAATAAAGCAAAAAGAAAGCCAATATCCCCAATTCGGTTATAAAGGACTGCTTGTAGGGCAGCAGCTCCTGCATTACTTCGGGTAAAATATCAGCCAATTAGAAGATAAGACATAATGCCTACCCCTTCTCAGCCAATAAAGAGCATTAAAAAGTTTCCAGCAGAAACCAGGAGTATTATTGCTAGTAAAAAAATTAGAAGATATTTGAAGAACAGTTGGATTTTAATATCATTATGTATGTACCATAGGGAGTACTCTACAATGCTTCATGTAACTATTAGGGCAATAGGAATAAAAATGATGGAGTAGTGGTCCAGTTGAATTGTGATACTAATAGGGGTGGAGAGAATATTAAATCATTTTCATGAAATTGATACTGTTTCTGCGGTTTCGTTAATTATTAATAGGAGGGGGATAGTGGAGATAAAAAATGCTGTTTTTACAGCGGTTTTAGTTTTATGGTGAAAGTTATTGGAATTAGGGTCTAAAAGGGGGATGATCAAGATAAGTATGCTTAAGATGTAGGATGAGAGGGGAGCTATGAGCAGATTCATAGCTTTTACGGAGATTTAACTCAGTAAAAGCAAGTCGAGTTTGCTATGGAATCGAACCATAGAAGCAAGTAATTAGCAGTTCTTGCTTATCCAATCATACTCGGTGAATAGAGGAGGATTAATCCTCATTTCTAAAATCACAAGCTAGGGTTTTTGTTAAACTATATTCACTTAAAATAAAAGACCTGGTTTGATGGTTAAGAGCAAAGCTGGGATGATGTGAAGGGCTAATAAGATGTGCTCGCGTGTTTGAATGGGGGGCATGAATTTGATGTGTAGGGGTGGGTATTCACGTTGTGTTGACCAGAATATGTAGAGGGAATAGGATGTGGTAAATAGAATGCTAATACCTATAATAATTAAAGTTAAATTCGACCATTGGAACAGAGACGAGAGGATAGATATCTCACCAATGAAATTGGGGGATGGAGGAAGGGCTATATTAAGAAGTGCGGATATAAGTCATCAGGCGGCGGACAAGGGGAGAATAATTTGGCTTCCTTGAAGAATAATTATGGTTCGTGTGTGTGTTCGTTCATATGAGGTGTTTGCAAGACAGAATAGGGCTGATGATACCAGACCGTGGGAAATCATTAAAATTAGGGACCCGGCGATGCTTCAATCAGTTTTTAGAAAAGAGGCTGCGATAACTAAGCCTATATGGCTGACTGAAGAGAAAGCAATAAGGGATTTTAGGTCTGTCTGTCGGGAGCAGAGAGCTGCTGATAGAAGAACCCCAAATATTGAAAAGATGATTAAAGGGGCTGCTGCATTGAGGAAAGAGTCGTTAATAATAGTACTGATTCGAAGAATTCCGTACCCTCCTAGCTTTAGTAAAGTTCCGGCCAAAATTATAGAACCTGCGATTGGAGCTTCAACATGTGCTTTGGGTAATCAGAGGTGTACGCCGTATAGGGGTATTTTAACTAGAAAGGCTATAAAGCAGGCAGCTCATCATGCTAGTATGCAGGCTGATGGGTGGAGTTCTTTTATAGAGTCCTTAATTAGAGAAATTGACAGTGTTCCGAATGTTTCATGAAAAAATAACAGGGCAGTTAGTAAGGCTATAGATCCAAAGAGGGTATAAAAAAGTAGGTATGTGCCAGCTAATATACGTTCTTTTTGGGCCCCTCATCGAGTAATAATAATTAATGTTGGAATTATAGTAGATTCAAATAAGATAAAAAATAATATTATATTATCTGCTAGAAATGCTAGGAGGGTTGTAGCTTGTAGAATAATAATAGTGAAGATGTATGCTCGTTGTCGGGGTATAGGTTCTTTAGATAACTTGCTTTGGCTAGCCAGTAAGGTAGGAGCTGTTAATCAGCAAGTTAGGATCAGAAGGGGGGATGAGATTTGGTCAATTGTGAAATAAGAATTTAGGAAAAGTGAATTGTTTTGAGTGCAAAATCAGACTATTGATGCAATGGCAATGATCAAGGATTGGGCTGTAATAACTTCCCACAACCGCTTAGCAGGGACTAATCATGTCGACAGAAGTATGATGGAGAGGGAGGTGGAGATGATTAGCATTGTAGTAGGTTTAATGAGTTTAGGTTATCTGTGCCGTGGGTTCGTGCAGTAGCGATTATTAAAGATAATCCGATTCCAGCTTCACATGCAGAAAGGGTGAGTATAATAATGGGGTATATTATAGGTGAGATTAAATAAAATTTTAAAGCCCATAAACCTAAAGCAATGAAGATGGAAAGTATCATGCTTTCTAGACAGAGCAGGGCTGATAGAAGATGGGCTCGATGAAGTGAGAGCCCTAGGAGGCCTAGAAAAAATGTGGAGGAAAATAATCAGGATTCGTGTGTTAGGGTCATAGAGGGGGTATGGGGTTGAACCATAATCTGCTGAGCCGAAATCAGCTGTCTTTTTAGACTACTCCCTCATTCTGCCCATTCGAGTCCTCCTTGAGCTCACTCATAAATGAACCCTAAGGTTAGAAGAAGAAGAATTACTGATGATCAAAAGATAACTAGAATAGGGTGGCTAAATTGAGCTGCCCATGGTGTTGGGAGTAGTAAGGCAATTTCTAGGTCAAAAAGGAGGAATAAGATAGCGACCAAAAAAAATCGCATAGAGTAGGGTAGTCGTGCGGAGCCGAGTGGGTCAAATCCGCATTCGTATGGAGATAGTTTTTCTGAGTCCGGACTTAATGAGGGGAGCCAGAAGCTAATGAAAGCTAGAACTAATGATAAGACAAGGGCAATTAAGACGTAGGGAATCATTACTTTCTCTTGGAGTTTAACCAAGGCTGGGTGATTGGAAGTCACTTGTACTAGTTATACTAAGAAAGTTATGAGCCTCATCAGTAAATTGAGACATAAAGGAAAAGTCAGACAACATCTACAAAGTGTCAGTACCATGCAGCTGCTTCAAATCCAAAGTGATGTTGAGTAGTGAAGTGGTAATTAATTTGTCGAAGGAGGCATGTAAGTAAAAATAGTGACCCAATAATGACGTGAAGACCGTGGAATCCGGTTGCTACGAAAAATGTTGATCCATAGATACCGTCAGCGATTGTAAAGGGGGCTTCGTAGTATTCTATGGCTTGAAGGGCAGTAAAATACAGCCCTAAGACGATAGTTAGAGTTAGGGATTGGATTGCTTCTTTTCGGTTACCCTGTATGATGCTGTGGTGGGCCCATGTGACTGACACCCCAGAAGCAAGAAGAACTGCAGTATTAAGAAGGGGAACTTCAAATGGGTTGAGGGGTGAGATTCCTGTAGGAGGCCAGCATTCTCCGATTTCGTAGGATGGTGCCAGGCTAGCATTGTAGAATGCTCAGAAGAATCCAATGAAAAAGAATACTTCGGATGTAATAAATAGAATCATGCCGTAGCGTAGGCCTTTTTGTACCGGGATTGTGTGATGGCCTTGAAATGTTCCTTCTCGAACGACATCTCGTCATCATTGGTATATAGTGAGAAGTATGAGTACAAGGCCTGAAGTTAAGATTAAAACTGTATTATAGTGGAATCATATTGCCAGGCCAGTTGTTAGTATAAATGCTGCTGTTGCTCCTGTAAGGGGTCAGGGGCTGGGGTCAACTATGTGGAAAGCATGAGCTTGGTGTGCCATTAAGTATTTTCTTGAAGGTAAAGGCTTAGAAGGAGGACAAAGACGTAAGCTTGAATTATTGCAACTGCAATTTCAAGTATAGTTAGCAAGATAAGTGTAATAAAGGTTAGGGCTGAAACAATTGGGGAAGAAAATAGCAGGGCTAGTGTAGCTGAGGAAATCAGTTGAATAAGGAGATGGCCAGCAGTTAAATTAGCTGTGAGTCGAACACCTAGGGCCAGGGGACGGATGAATAGACTAATAGTTTCAATGATAATAAGAATTGGGATTAGAGGTGTAGGGGTACCTTCAGGGAGAAAATGACCTAAGGATGCAGTTAGTTGATTTCGAAAACCAATTGCGACTGTTGCTAGTCATAAAGGAATAGCTAATCCTAAATTTAATGAGAGTTGGGTGGTAGGAGTGAATGTATAGGGAAGGAGTCCAAGGAGGTTTATGCCAAGAAGAAAAATTATAAGGGAGGTTAAAATTAGGGCTCATTTATGACCAGGGGTATTTAATGGTGAGAAGATTTGTTTTGTGAAAGTTTTTACAAATCATGTTTGAATAGTTACGACACGATTGGTGAGTCAACGATTGCAAGGGGTTGGGAATACAAATCAGGGGGCTAAAAGGGCAATAAAGATTAGTGGAAGTCCAAATAAGTTGGGGGAGGCAAATTGACTAAATAGGTTTAAGATCATGGTCAGGGTCAGGATTTGCTTAGACCCTTGTAAGTTTTAGGGGTTGGGTCATTTAGGCTGGTGTATTTAGAGACTTTAACAGGTGAGAATGCAAGAAAAATGAGTCATGATACGAATAAAATTGAAAATCATGGTATAGGGTCTAGTTGTGGCATTCACTAAGGGTGGTTGGAAGTCACCTGTCTACAGCTTAAAAGGCTGTCGCTTGGTCCTATAGCTTCTTAATGAGGCGGTTTCTGAGGCAGAGGATCAGTCTAGAAATTCTTTAATAGGTAAAGATTCAATAACAATAGGCATGAAGCTGTGATTTGCACCGCAAATCTCTGAGCATTGTCCATAGTATACACCTGGGCGAGAAACAAGGAATGAGGCCTCACTTAGACGACCTGGGATTGCGTCAGTTTTAACTCCCAGGGATGGGACTGCTCATGAGTGAAGTACATCATCTGCTGTAATTAGAGTTCGGGTTGCTATTCCGACAGGAGTGACTATTCGATTATCTACTTCTAAAAGACGGAATTGACCGGGTAAAAGATCTTTGGTGGGGACCATATAGGAGTCAAAGCTTAAATTAGCGAAGTCGGAATACTCGTAGCTTCAATATCATTGGTGACCAATAGCTTTAACAGTGATGTCTGGGTTGCTTATTTCGTCTATCAGGTAAAGAATTCGTAAAGATGGGAGAGCAATAACAATAAGAATAATAGCTGGTATAATAGTTCAAACTATTTCAATTTCTTGGGCATCGATAGTGTTAGTGTTAGATAATTTGGTGCTTATTAGGGTGGTAATAATATACAAGACTAAAGCGCTGATTAAAAAGACTGCTATTAGTGCGTGGTCATGGAAATGAAGAAGCTCTTCTATAATGGGAGAAGCTGCATCTTGAAAACCTAGTTGAAGTGGGTGGGCCATTAGAGGTGTATGGGGGTTTAACCCATTATTTCATCTTGACAAGGTGATGTTATGAATTAACTAACTCCTCAAAGAAAGTGACAGAGTGGTTATGTGCCTGGCTTGAAACCAGTGGATGGGGGTTCAATTCCCTCCTTTCTCGACCTGTTATTTTGGGAAAACGTAGACTCTTCGTACGTGTGGTAGTGTGGCGGATATCCATGAAGTCATTCTACGTTTGTAGAAGTTATTTCTACGGAGGATAATACGCGCTTAGAAGAGAAAGCTTCTCAAATAATGAATATTATAATGATTACAGCGACTAGGGAAATTAGGGATCCAATAGATGAAACTGTATTTCAAAGGGTGTATGCATCTGGATAGTCAGAGTATCGGCGTGGCATTCCGGCTAGGCCTAGAAAATGTTGTGGGAAAAATGTTAGATTTACTCCCGTAAATATTACACCAAATTGAATTTTTGCTCAGGTTTTATGAAGGGTAAATCCTGTAAATAGGGGAAATCAGTGGACGAATCCTGCTATAATTGCAAACACAGCGCCTATTGAAAGGACATAATGAAAATGGGCTACTACGTAGTAGGTATCGTGGAGAACAATGTCTAAGGATGAATTAGCCAGGACAATCCCTGTTAGTCCGCCCACTGTAAATAAGAAAATAAAGCCCAGGGCTCACAGCATAGCAGCGTCTCATTTAATAATTCCGCCGTGTATAGTGGCTAGTCAGCTAAATACCTTAACCCCTGTTGGGATGGCAATAATTATAGTAGCGGAAGTGAAGTAGGCTCGGGTATCTACGTTTAGGTCTGTAGTAAATATGTGATGGGCTCAAACAATGAATCCTAGAAGTCCGATAGATATTATAGCTCACACTATTCCTATGTAACCAAAGGGTTCTTTTTTGCTTGAATAGAACGTTACTACGTGAGAGATAATACCAAATCCTGGGAGGATAAGAATGTAAACCTCTGGGTGTCCGAAAAATCAAAATAGGTGTTGGTATAAGACTGGGTCTCCCCCTCCCGCCGGGTCAAAGAATGTTGTGTTTAGGTTTCGATCAGTAAGTAATATAGTAATTCCTGCTGCTAAGACCGGAAGAGATAGGAGTAGTAGCACGGCAGTAATAAGAACTGATCATACAAATAGTGGTGTTTGATATTGTGTTATTGATGGGGGTTTTATATTAAGAATTGTGGTGATGAAATTAATGGCACCTAAAATTGAAGAAACCCCTGCTAAATGAAGAGAAAAGATGGTTAAGTCAACAGATGGTCCGGCGTGGGCTAAATTCCCGGCAAGCGGGGGGTAAACAGTCCACCCTGTCCCAGCTCCTGCTTCGACTCCGGCAGATGCTAAAAGAAGAAGAAAAGATGGAGGAAGAAGTCAAAAGCTTATATTGTTTATACGTGGGAAAGCTATATCGGGCGCCCCAATTATTAGAGGGACTAGTCAGTTGCCAAACCCCCCAATTAGGATGGGCATTACTATAAAAAAAATTATTACAAAGGCATGGGCTGTTACAATAACATTGTAGATCTGGTCATCGCCTAAGAGGGATCCTGGTTGGCTGAGTTCTGCTCGAATTAGGAGACTTAGGGCGGTGCCAACTATTCCGGCTCAGGCCCCGAATACAAGGTATAGAGTACCAATATCTTTATGATTGGTGGAAAATAATCAACGGGTAATTATCACAGGTAAAATGGCCGAATGCTAGGCAGCGGGTTGTAGCCCCGATGATGTAGGTTAAATTCCTATTTTTACCAGGCCCTGGGGTGTCACACGTGAGATTGCAAATCCCAAGAAGCAGGATAGACCCTGCCGGGGCTTCTCCCATTTTTTAAAAATTGGGAGAAGTAGAATGAAGCTCGCTGGATAGAGCGTTTAGCTGTTAACTAAAATGTTGCGGGATCAAGGCCCGTCTTTCTAGGAGGCTTTATCTTAATAAAAGTATCTGATTTGCATTCAGAAGATATAGGTTAGTGTCCTATAGGTCTTACAGAAACTAGAAGAATTTAACTTCTACTAAGGGCTTTGAAGGCCCTTGGTCTTGATTAGCCTAAGTTCCTTGATCTGATGAGGATTATAATCGTTGGTGTAATTGGTAATAGGAGAAGAGAAAGGGAAATAGGTGTGGCTATTATGTTGTTTTTACTAAAAAATCATTGATAGGTGGAGTTAGATAAGTTGGGGGCTAAGGTTAGGGATATGGTATAAGTGAGTCGAAGATAGAAGAATAGACTTAGAAGAGTAGATAAAAGGATTACAAGGGCAAATATGATTAAGTCTTGTTTGACTATTTCTTGGGCAATAAGTCATTTTGGGATAAATCCGGTTAGTGGGGGTAGTCCGCTAAGAGAGAGAAGAGAGAGGAGGGACAAGGCTGATAAAGTTGGGGATTTAGATCATGCAGTTGATAGTTCGTAGATATTTTTTGTATTTAATGATATAAAGGTTATAAAAAGGGTTAATGTTATGAGAATATAAAGGAGGAAGTTTATTAATGTTAATTCAGGTGAAATTTTTAGGATTGCAACTATTCATCCAAGGTGGGCAATAGAGGAAAATGCTAGAATTTTACGAATTTGGGTTTGATTAATGCCTCCTCAGCCTCCTACTACTGTCGAGAGTAGACCTAGAATTAACATTAGGTTAAGGTTTACAGATTGAGATAGTTGAATAAGCAGGGCTATTGGGGCAATTTTTTGTCATGTGGATAGAATTAGTCCTGTTTGAAGGGTTAATCCTTGGAGGACTTCTGGTAATCAAAAGTGGAAGGGGGCAATGCCTAATTTTATGCACAGGGAAATAGATAGTAGAATAGAGGGGGCAGGGCTAATTAGGGTATTAATGGCCCATTCGCCGGTTAGTCAGGCATTAATTGTGCTGGCGAATAAGATTAGGGCTGATGCTGCTGCTTGGGTTAAGAAGTATTTTGTTGCGGCTTCAATGGCTCGTGGGTGCGGGGTTTTGGTTATAAGGGGGATAATAGCTAATGTATTAATTTCAAGGCCGACTCAGGCTAGGATTCAGTGGTAGCTTGATAATGTAGTAATAGTGCCCAGTGCAAGACTGGAGATGATAATATATAGGGCAAATGGATTAATTAGTAAAGGAGGGGTTTTAACCAACATGTTTGGGGTATGGGCCCAAAAGCTTATTTAGCTGACTTTACTAGAGAGTGGTAAAATGGAATTACGTAGAGTTTTGATCTCTCAGTTATAGGTTCAATTCCTATCTCTCTAAGGAAGTGAGGGGGTTTGAACCCCTATAGTCCTCCCTATCAAGGAGGTCCTTATCTTTCAGGCACGCTTCCATGCTACTGGTGGGGTGATTAGAATAGAAATTGGAAATGCAATGTGTCAAATAGTTATAGCTAAGGTGAGAGGAAGAAAGTTTTTCCATACTAAGTGCATAAGCTGGTCATATCGGAAACGTGGGTATGAGGCTCGCACCCAAAGAAAGACTATGGATAGTAGGGCAGCTTTTGTTATAAGGGATGCTGTGGTGAGGGGTAAAGATATAATTGTGGAAGATCCGAGGAAAATAATGGTGGAAGCTGTATTTATTATAAGGATATTAGCGTACTCTGCAAGGAAGAAGAGGGCAAATGGACCTCCAGCGTATTCTACATTGAAGCCGGATACAAGTTCAGATTCCCCTTCGGTTAAATCAAATGGTGCTCGATTTGTTTCAGCTAGGGTTGAGACATACCACATTATGGCTAGGGGTCACATGGGGATAATAAGTCAAATTGGTTCCTGTGTAATATTGAAGTTTTGAAGTGTGAAGTTTCCAGATAAAAGAATTGTGCAGAGGAGAATTAAGGCTAACGTGACCTCATAGGAGATGGTTTGAGCAACTGCTCGCAATGCGCCGATTAGGGCATATTTAGAGTTTGAAGCTCAACCTGACCCAAGGATAGAGTATACTATCAAGCTTGACAAAGCCAGAATAAAAAGGACACCTAGGTTTATATCGCAGAGTGGGGTTGGTATCGGGAGTGGGGTTCAGATAATTATAGCTAGGGCCAAGGCAAGGGTGGGAGCCAAAAGGAATAAGGTTTGGGATGAGTTTGAGGGTCGGATCGGTTCTTTAATAAAGAGTTTTACGCCGTCAGCGATTGGTTGAAGAAGGCCTGTTGGGCCAACTACGTTGGGGCCCTTACGGTGTTGCATATAGCCGAGCACTTTTCGTTCAATCAGGGTGAGGAATGCAACTGCAAGGAGAATAGGGATAACATAGCATAGGGGTAAAATAAATGAGATGAGGTTCAAAGTTAATGAGAGGATTTGAACCTCTATAGAAAGGGTTTAGGTCTTTTGCAATACCAGGTTTTGCTACATTAACTACTCTTGTCTAGAGTTTAAATGGTAGATTGAATGTCTATTAAGTTTAAATCATAAATAATCAGGTATGGCTTGCATAAGGTATAGGCCATGCTTTTTCGGTCCTTTCGTACTAGAAAAAGCTCTTTATAGATAGAAACTGACCTGGATTACTCCGGTCTGAACTCAGATCACGTAGGGTTTTAATCGTTGAACAAACGAACCTTTAGTAGCGGCTGCACCACTGGGATACCCTGATCCAACATCGAGGTCGTAAACCCGCTTGTCGATAGGAGCTCTTAAAGCGGATTGCGCTGTTATCCCTAGGGTAACTTGGTTCGTTGATCAATTTATTGGGTCAATTAATGTCAATTTATTGGTGCTTAGAGTTGTAGCTCATAGTTCAGGGGTACTTCCCCATTCAATGTGGAGGTTATTTTTTACTCCGCGGTCACCCCAACCTAAAACTAATAATCAGGGGGCTAAAATAAATGTTAATTACTCTGAAGTGAAGTTAAATAGAAGCGAATGTTATTTAGTTTAAAGCTCCATAGGGTCTTCTCGTCTTATAGGTTTATCCCCGCTTCTTCACGGGGAGATTAGTTTCACTGATCAGAAAAAGGAGACAGTGTAACCTTCGTGGTGCCATTCATACTAGTCCTCATTTAAAGAACAAGTGATTACGCTACCTTCGCACGGTTAGGATACCGCGGCCGTTGAACAGAGTCACTGGGCAGGCTGGACCTCTTATATTTTATCAAGAGGCGATGTTTTTGGTAAACAGGCGAGGTTAATATTTGCCGAGTTCCTTCTTTTTCTTTTGATCTTACTTGGAATGCTCTTGTGTTAGGTTAACATAACTTAAATTAAATTTTTCTTGCATATTTATTAATTTGTCTGCATGTATGTTAAAGGTCAGTGGTTAGTCCTTTCTGATTTACACTTGCATTTAAGTGAAGTTCTACTTCTTGTTACTAGTTTTAACATAAAATATTCTATAGGGATATAGAAGTACTCAGTAGTGGTGGAGGGTTCCGAGTTATTTTGGGAATTAGGGGGTACTGATAATGAAGCTTTGACGCTGTCTTAAAGGTGGCTGCTTTTAAGCCTACTTAATTATTGTTATTAATAGTTACCCATCTTTGTAGGTTGTATCCTTTTTCAAATAGGCTGTACCTTATTTGAATTGCTCTAAAGTAATTTTATTATTTGTTTTTATTGTTTGGGCTTTAGGTTGGACTAAAATCCTTTTCTTGAGTAACCAGCTATCACTAAGTTCGTTAGGTCTATCACCCCTACTTGAAGGTCTTCCCACTCTTTTGCAACAGAGACGGGTTGGCTCAATAAGCTGCCTTGAAGTAGCTCACTTAGTTTCGGGAAGTTAAACTATAGGTCATTTTGCTTAATTAGACTAGTTAAACCATGATGCAAAAGGTACGAGGTAGATTCTCTACTTTTTTGTGCTTAAAGTTTATTTCAATTTTATTTCATCTTTCCCTTGCGGTACTATTTTTATAGCTCCAGAATAATTTTTCAATCGCCTTTACTAAGATGTGAAAATGTTTTGATTTGCATTATTAATTAATTAGATTCATTAGATTAAGAGGGGCTAGATTTTTAGCTCAAAATAATCTGAGTTTAACAGATGTTTTCTCGGTGTAAGCGAGATGCTTTATTTAAGCTATATTTTGTTTCCAAGCACACCTTCCGGTACGCTTACCATGTTACGACTTGCCTCTTCTGTGGTGCTAAATTGAGTTATATACTACTATTTGGGCTTTGAAGAGGGTGACGGGCGGTGTGTACACACCCCAGTGCCGGGTTAAGAAGAGCTCTATGGTCTCTTTTTACTTCTAAATCCGCCTTCTGACTAGATTTCATAGGTAGTCTTTCGTATATTCTAAGTTAGAGAGTGTAGCCCATCTCTTCCCATTTTATTTACTGCACCTTGACCTGACGTATTGATGTAAAGACATTAAGCTCACTAGATCTCACTCACGAGGTAAGCTGACGACGGAGGTATACAGGCTGATTGGCTAAAAATGGTGAGGTTTAGCGGGGGTTATCGATTATAGGACAGGCTCCTCTAGGTGGATGTGGGGTACCGTCAAGTCCTTTGGGTTTTAAGCTTTGCTCGTAGTTCCCTGGCGATGTGGGGTGTAATTTAAAGTTTACGGCTGAGCATAGTGGGGTATCTAATCCCAGTTTGTGCCTCAGCTGTCGTGGATTCAAGTTGGTTTATATATAGTAACTTTCGTTTTTGAGTTTCTTAAGAACAAGCGTGTCACAGCTTAGTTAAAATACAACTATAGTTAATGGGTAACTTTAATCACGCTTTACGCCGAAAGTAATCAATTTGAGCCTCGTGGTGTAACCGCGGCGGCTGGCACCATATTTGCCGGCTCTCTTTACTTTAACTGAGTCAAGCTGACGCTTATACTCAATGTTAATTACTGCTGAATTTCCTTGTGGATGTGGCGTGGCTAGGTGTCTTGGGCTAATAATTGTGCCTGATACCAGCTCCTCGTTTCAATAAGAAGATTGAGGGCGTTCTCACAGGGGTGCTGAGACTTGCATGTATAAGTTAAGTAACAAGAGATTACAAGGTTAGGACCAAACCTTTGTGTCTAAAGAACTTTTTAGGGTTCGTCTTAGCATTTTCAGTGCTATGCTTTGTGTAAGCTATTTAAACAGGATATAATTTAAATAGAATGCTAGCTTTGGGGGTTAGCTGTGGGAGTTAAATTCTCTCTGTCCTGAGCTTCAGGAAGGTTTTATTCTTCACTCTTTGGTTTACAAGACCAATGCTTTGTTTAAGCTACTGGAGCAGCTTTTACTTGGATTTGCACCAAGAGGTACTGGAGCCTAAGACCAGGGGAAGGCTGTTTTCCTTTAAAAGCGGTAACCCGTACAAAGTGCAGGGCACACCAGGTGTACACATACGTATACACGTGTTTTCTGCAGGGAAATATTTAAAAATGGACGGGGTTTAAAACGACTGGGGTTTTAAGTAAATAGTGTGGGAAACCCGTACAAAGTGCAGGGCACACCAGGTGTACACATACGTATACACACGTGTTTTCTGCAGGGAAATATTTAAAAATGGACGGGGTTTAAAACGACTGGGGTTTTAAGTAAATAATGTGGGAAACCCGTACAAAGTGCAGGGCACACCAGGTGTACACATACGTATACACACGTGTTTTTTGCAGGGAAATATTTAAAAATGGACGGGGTTTAAAACGACTGGGGTTTTAAGTAAATAATGTGGGAAACCCGTACAAAGTGCAGGGCACACCAGGTGTACACATACGTATACACACGTGTTTTTTGCAGGGAAATATTTAAAAATGGACGGGGTTTAAAACGACTGGGGTTTTAAGTAAATAATGTGGGAAACCCGTACAAAGTGCAGGGCACACCAGGTGTACACATACGTATACACACGTGTTTTTTGCAGGGAAATATTTAAAAATGGACGGGGTTTAAAACGACTGGGGTTTTAAGTAAATAATGTGGGAAACCCGTACAAAGTGCAGGGCACACCAGGTGTACACATACGTATACACACGTGTTTTTTGCAGGGAAATATTTAAAAATGGACGGGGTTTAAAACGACTGGGGTTTTAAGTAAATAATGTGGGAAACCCGTACAAAGTGCAGGGCGCACCAGGTGTACACATACGTATACACACGTGTTTTTTGCAGGGAAATATTTAAAAATGGACGGGGTTTAAAACGACTGGGGTTTTAAGTAAATAATGTGGGAAACCCGTACAAAGTGCAGGGCACACCAGGTGTACACATACGTATACACACGTGTTTTTTGCAGGGAAATATTTAAAAATGGACGGGGTTTAAAACGACTGGGGTTTTAAGTAAATAGTGTGGGAAACCCGTACAAAGTGCAGGGCGCACCAGGTGTACACATACGTATACACACGTGTTTTTTGCAGGGAAATATTTAAAAATGGACGGGGTTTAAAACGACTGGGGTTTTAAGTAAATAATGTGGGAAACCCGTACAAAGTGCAGGGCACACCAGGTGTACGCATACGTATACACACGTGTTTTTTGCAGGGAAATATTTAAAAATGGACGGGGTTTAAAACGACTGGGGTTTTAAGTAAATAATGTGGGAAACCCGTACAAAGTGCAGGGCACACCAGGTGTACACATACGTATACACACGTGTTTTTTGCAGGGAAATATTTAAAAATGGACGGGGTTTAAAACGACTGGGGTTTTAAGTAAATAATGTGGGAAACCCGTACAAAGTGCAGGGCACACCAGGTGTACACATACGTATACACACGTGTTTTTTGCAGGGAAAATATTTAAAAATGGACGGGGTTTAAAACGACTGGGGTTTTAAGTAAATAGTGTGGGAAACCCGTACAAAGTGCAGGGCACACCAGGTGTACACATACGTATACACACGTGTTTTTTGCAGGGAAATATTTAAAAATGGACGGGGTTTAAAACGACTGGGGTTTTAAGTAAATAATGTGGGAAACCCGTACAAAGTGCAGGGCACACCAGGTGTACACATACGTATACACACGTGTTTTTTGCAGGGAAATATTTAAAAATGGACGGGGTTTAAAACGACTGGGGTTTTAAGTAAATAGTGTGGGAAACCCGTACAAAGTGCAGGGCACACCAGGTGTACACATACGTATACACACGTGTTTTTTGCAGGGAAATATTTAAAAATGGACGGGGTTTAAAACGACTGGGGTTTTAAGTAAGTAGTGTGGGAAACCCGTACAAAGTGCAGGGCACACCAGGTGTACACATACGTATACACACGTGTTTTTTGCAGGGAAATATTTAAAAATGGACGGGGTTTAAAACGACTGGGGTTTTAAGTAAATAGTGTGGGAAACCCGTACAAAGTGCAGGGCACACCAGGTGTACACATACGTATACACACGTGTTTTCTGCAGGGAAATATTTAAAAATGGACGGGGTTTATGGAGTAGATTATGCGGGGGGGGGTTGCGTGTGTACACGCATATTTCTTTGAGAAAAATTGGTTTAAGAAATGGGTTTGGTGGTGAGCACTGAGGTAAGGTGGTATAAAGTGCCAGGTGTGTGGGAAAACATGTGAAACTAGCTAGTAAAGGGTTGAGTAAATCAGCTCTTGAACGCTACGATAAGCTCCAATAGAAAAATCGAAAAGTACTCCTGGTTCCGGGGGGTTACAAGAGAAAACTATCGATAAAATCTATTGGGGGGGGAGGGGGGGGGTTGCCTAAAATCCAATGGGGTAGATAGGCGGCGCTCAGAAAATAAAAAAGCTGTTCGTCAGGGGATTTCAAAGATCGGGTTTTTGAAAAATTTTGATCACTGGACTTCCGGGGGGAAAAATAGGAATTATGGTAAATTAAGACCAACGCAAATATTGCTATGTCTAACAAGCATTCATTTATGGGTTATCATATCTTTATGCCAGATATACCACGCTTGCATGAAATAGGACCACCTTGATTAATGTGCCATTACCCCACTGGGAGATGCCAGGTGAAAGTTTTTTAAAAAAAAAACATTGATGCTTGTTAGTACAGGGAGGCCTTGTTAAGGAGCAAAGGGGACCAGACCGCATAGGAGGGATGCTCTTTAGAAACCAGTTAAACCCGATAAACCAAGATGAGTCCATAGATTCACTCCCGTCAGATGCTTTTTGAAAGGTGAGGAAGGCCACTCTTGTTTTAGGTCCCTTAGATGGTACCGACTCCCAAGCCCCTGACGTCTTGTAGGCCACATTAAGGTACGAATGGGGATGTTCAAAGTGTTCATGGTGAATTTCCAGGCTAAAACCGGGCAATATTTATGCTTTAATACATTTTGTGAGCATTATAAGTTAAATGATTGATGTAGAAGGCCATGGTAAGTTATTATGAAAGGTTAACTATAAGGATATGCCTATTGTCTGGGATAGAGAAGGCACAATTCAACATTAGGATACTTGATAAAATTGGGTTTAATTCGGTCTTGCTTTTATGTTAGTTAATAGTTTGGTAGTTCTTATTAAATGTTTTGATCTTAAAATTTAAGCTTTTGGCTGATGATTAGCTCTATAAATAAATAGTATATCTTTAATCATTAATGTATTGATTAAATATAAGTGGGTAATTAGTTGTTGAGAATATTCATGTTCCGTATTAATGATGAAGGCTCTTACTTCATTTTAGTCCTTTGATTCATTAATTATCAACCCGCCCTCGTGAAACGTAATTGTATATGCGTTATCTATCATTTCTTTTAATTTGTTATGTTACCCTTAATATGTTATATAATGCTTGTATTTAGGTAAAGATATGCATGGGGTAATTAGATGAATGCTCTATTATACATAGTATGTACTATATCATACATTAAGATTTAATTAAAGATATGCATGGGGTAATTAGATGAATGCTCTATTATACATAGTATGTACTATATCATACATTAAGATTTAATTAAAGATATGCATGGGGTAATTAGATGAATGCTCTATTATACATAGTATGTACTATATCATATAGTACATACAATGTAACCCTACAAAAATAATTGAATATAGAGGTATGTTGAGGCATAAGATCAAGATTAAAATATTCTGATGATGTTACATTGATTTGGGTAAAGATATGCATGGGGTAATTAGATGAATGCTCTATTATACATAGTATGTACTATATCATATAGTACATACAATGTAACCCTACAAAAATAATTGAATATAGAGGTATGTTGAGGCATAAGATCAAGATTAAAATATTCTGATGATGTTACATTGATTTGGGTAAAGATATGCATGGGGTAATTAGATGAATGCTCTATTATACATAGTATGTACTATATCATATAGTACATACAATGTAACCCTACAAAAATAATTGAATATAGAGGTATGTTGAGGCATAAGATCAAGATTAAAATATTCTGATGATGTTACATTGATTTGGGTAAAGATATGCGCATGGATTTATAGTAAGGTTGTCCTTCAACTGCC